TAGGAGAAATTAACTGTGATACGTTCACTAAAAAAAAAACCTTTTGTAGCAAATCATTTATTAAAAAAAATAAAAGAGCTTAATGAAAAAGTGGAAAAAGAAATAATAGTAACTTGGTCCAGAGCATCTACCATTATACCCACAATGAGTGGTCATACAATTGCTATCCATAATGGAAAAGAGCGTTTACCTGTTTTTATAACAGATTATATGGTAGGGCAAAAATTAGGAGAATTTTCTCCTACTCGAAATTTAGGAGAACATACGAAAAAGGATGATATATCTCACCGTTAAGTTCCGTTCTTTTTCTTTTTTTTTTTTTTTAACCATCATAATTATCATATTGAAATGAAATTGAAAGATATTTATATATAAATAAAGAAAAATATGAAAGACGAAAAATATAAAATATGCCGTATTATGCTAAAAAAAAAAAACAAAAAGAAAGAAGGAAAGAAATAAAGCATGTCATTATATATGATTTTCTCATTATATGTTTTTTATTATATGATTATATGTTATTTATATTTTGATTATATGATTCTATATTTTTTATATGATTCTATATTTTTTATATATTTATTATATGTTATTTTGAGTATGGGGGTTATGGGACAAATTTTTAGTAGTAAAGAATTATGGGACAAAAAGTAAATCCACTCGTTCTCAGACTTGGTACAACCCAAAGTTATCATTCTCTTTGGTTTGAACAACCAAAAGATTATTCCAAAGGTCTACAAGAAGATAAAAAAATACGAAATTCTATCAAGAATTATGTACAAAAAAAGATAAGAATATCTTCCGATATCGAAGGAATCGCATGTATAAAGATTCAAAAAGGAATTGATGAGATTCAGGTCATAATCTATATGGGATTCCTAAAGTTATTAAAATCCCTAAAAATGGAAGAATTACAAATCAATGTACAAAAAGAACTTAATTGTGTGAACCGAAAACTAAAGATCACTATTACACGAATTGGAAACCCTTATGGGCACCCTAATATCCTTGCAAAATTTATAGCTGGACAATTAAAGAATCGAGTCTCATTTCGTAAAGCAATGAAAAAAGCTATTAAACTAACTCAAGGGGCGGGTACCGACGGAATTAAAATACAAATTGCAGGACGTATCGACGGAAAAGACATTGCACGTGTCGAATGGGTCAGAGAGGGTAGGGTCCCTCTACATAACGTTCGAGCTAACATTGATTATTGTTCCTCCACGGTTCGGACTATTTATGGGATATTAGGCATCAAAATTTGGAAATTTGTAAACGAAAAAAGATAAGCTTTTACTTATCTTTTTCTTTTTCGTTGTATCTGATGATAAACAAAATAAACAATTTGAATTTTATAAGATTTAATAAAGACTTGATTAACGATTTGATAAAATTGCTATGCTTAGTGTGTGACTCGTTGGTTTTTTTTAGAGTGGTTAGGATTCAACAAAGACGATGCATAACCATAGTCTGAATTACTAACTATAGAACTAATAACCAACTCATCGCCTCGCTTTATCTAGATCTAAAAAAACAGTCAAGATATTAAGTAAGAATATCAAATCTTGGTGATTTTATTATAGCAACTAAAACCCTTTTTGAATAAAAAAAAAAGCTATTCTGATTATGAGTTGTGAAGCAATAAAATTTAAATAGGCGGATAATTGAAAGGATGAAAGAAAGAGAACAAACAAATATAAATGATATACGATTCCAATATAATATGTAGGGTCTCTGAGTCATCTCATAACTCATAAAAGGTAATGTAAAAAAGCAGCAATTCAAATTGATCCATAATCTTATGAATAGATTAATAGAACAAAGAAATACAAATAAAGAGCCCCGAGTCAATAAAAACTGAGAAGATTGACTCAAGAAAGAATTTCATTTGGGACTCCATTGTAAAATTAAGACCTAATCATTAATCTAGAAGCGATGGGAACGACGGAACCTGTGAAAACATAAGATTCTAAAAAAAAACGAATCCTATATAGTTCATTAGGTAGGATGGCGGAACAAACCAAAGAACAATCCATTTTGAAGGGTAATGGGCTAACCCTACATCTGAAATAGATATTGAAAGAATTAATATTCGCCCGCGAAATATTTTTATTTTATTCAATATAATAATAAATAATAAAAAAGAAAAATAGGTATTCGTTAGAACATTATACGAAAATAGCATTCTCTATTTATATAGCAAAAAGCATCTAAAATAGAAATCGAATAGATGTTTATTTATATACCAAAACAAGATATACAAATTCCCAATAGCCAATAGATTAGCTGAAATATTAATGAATACCACAATTCGATATATTATTCATTAAATATGTATATCATTTTTTAATCGTTTCATTCGCGAGGAGCTGGATGAGAAGAAACTCTCACGTCCAGTTCTGTAGTAGAGATGGGATTGGAAAAGAACCATCAACTATAACCCTAAAAGAACCAGATTCCGCAAACAACATAGAGGACGAATGAAAGGAATATCTTATCGGTGTAATCATATTTGCTTTGGCCGATATGCTCTTCAAGCGCTTGAACCCGCTTGGATTACATCTAGACAAATAGAAGCGGGGAGGCGGGCAATGGCACGAAATGCCCGCCGCGGCGGCAAAATTTGGGTACGCATATTTCCAGACAAACCAGTTACCCTAAGACCTACCGAAACACGTATGGGTTCGGGAAAAGGATCTCCCGAATATTGGGTAGCTGTCGTTAAACCAGGTAGAATAATTTATGAAATGGGCGGAGTCCCGGAAAATATAGCCAGAAAAGCTATCTCAATAGCGGCATCCAAAATGCCTATACGAACTCAATTTATTTTTTCGGGATAATAAAAAGAGTTAGAAACAAGGAAAGGGGTCCTTGGGATTAAAAAAAAAACAATTGCAATTGTAGATTTTTTTGACAATCAATATCTCTTTTTTTTTTACTCCGCCCTTATGCACTGAAAGAAGAGAAAAAAAAATGATATGATTCAACCTCAAACCCATTTGAATGTAGCGGATAATAGCGGGGCACGAGAATTAATGTGTATTCGAATCCTAGGAGCTAGTAATCGGCGCTATGCTTATATTGGTGACGTTATTGTTGCGGTAATTAAGAAAGCATTACCGAATACACCTTTAGAAAGATCGGAAGTTATCAGAGCTGTAATTGTACGTACTTGTAAAGAACTCAAACGTACAGATGGTATGATAATACGATATGATGATAATGCTGCGGTTGTGATTGATCAAGAAGGAAAGCCAAAGGGAACTCGAATTTTTGGTGCGATTGCCTACGAATTGAGGCAGTTCAATTTCACTAAAATAGTCTCATTAGCACCCGAGGTATTATAAGACAAGATCATGATAGAATTCTAGTATTTGAATCAAATAGATTAATTAATAGATTGGGTCTCATGCATATGCCTTTTTGAAAAAAAAAATAGAAAAATAGAAAATAGATAAATAATCCATTTAAAATAGTATAGTTAAATATATTTAACTATAAATAGAATGGAGGAAGGCATGTTGATTATATCAAAATTGGGGGGAAATAATCTTTTTAGTTTATCATGGGTAAGGACACTGTCGCTGACATAATAACCTCTATACGAAATGCTGATATGAATAGAAAAGGAATGGTTCAAATATCCTCTACTAGCATTAACGAAAACATCGTTAAAATACTTTTACGAGAAGGTTTTATTAAAAACGTGAGGAAACATTGTGAAAATGATAAATCTTTTTTGGTTTTAACTCTTCGACATAGAAGAAAAAGGAAGGGATCATATAAAACCATTTTGAATTTAAAACAGATCAGTAGAACAGGTCTACGAATCTATTGTAATTCTCAACGAATTCCTAGAATTTTAGGTGGGGTGGGAATTGTAATTCTTTCTACTTCTCAAGGTATAATGACAGACCGAGAGGCTCGATCAGAAGGAATCGGCGGCGAAGTTTTGTGTTATATATGGTAATTTTTCTGATATCCGAATTATATGAGGAACTTCCATACCTATTTGTTTTGGAAAAAACGAGAGAAAAAAGAAAACGGGTTTTAAATATTATATCCCTTCCGCATTAGTTAATATGTCAAAGGGTTTAAACTGGAATAAAAGAACAAAAAACGGATTCATGAGGGTTTCATTACTAAACCCCTTCCCGACGGTATTCTACGAGTTCGTTTAGAGAATGAAGATATTTCTAAGTTCTATTTCAGGAAGGATTCGACGTAGTCTTTTTTTTTAGATGTATACTACCCGAAAATGAGATAAAGTAAAACTTGAAGTAAGTCATTTTGATTCTATCAGAGGATTTCGAATTTATATTTATTTATTTATATTTATAGACTCCGAATCAAAGATTCGAATGATTCGGTAGTTTTTTCAACCCCTCTATTCCTTTTATTTTATGGGGATACAATTCGAAGTTCAAAATCTCCAGAAAATTTATTCTCTTCCAATAAATGGATTCGTTAAGGAATGATAAATATGAAAAAAAGGGCCTCTGTTCGTAAAATTTGTGAAAAATGTCGCTTAATCCGTAGGCGGGGGCGGATTCTAGTAAATTGTTCCAATCCAAGACATAAACAAAGACAAGGATAATCTTTATCCCCAAAACAAAAGAGGAGGGGGCTCGCCAAAAAAAAAGATATTAGAACATTATCATAATATTCTCAAAATATTGAATTCTAATAATATTAAAGCTCTAATCTATCTAATCTAATAATATTAATCAAATAGAATATTATAAAGCATAAATTAGAAATGATCCTTTTTGACATGAGACATGAAATGGATATATCCATATATCTCTAACTTATCTATTTATGAGATAATAAAATATGGCAAAACTTATACCAAAAAGCCCAAGATTTGTACCAAGACCAAGATTTGGTTCACGCAGGAATAAACGTATTGGTTCGCGTAAGACGGGGCTTAGAATACGAAAGATAGTTATTCATGTTCAAGCTAGTTTCAACAATACCATTGTGACTGTTACAGATAT